GTCAATACAGCCAGAACCACACCCGTAACCCAAGTTAATTCGCGAGGTTTTTTAAACCCACCGGTGAGATACACACGAAATACGTGCAGGATCATCATTAGGACCATCATACTTGCCGACCATCGATGAACTGATCGGATTAACCAACCAAAGTTGGCTTCAGTCATTATGTATTGAACAGAGGCAAAGGCCTCGGTAACGGTCGGACGATAGTAAAAAGTCATGGCAAACCCCGTAGCTACTTGTACTAAAAAACAAGTAAGTGTAATTCCCCCTAGACAATAAAATATGTTGACATGAGGAGGAACATATTTACTAGTTATATCATCTGCAATCGCCTGAATTTCGAGACGCTCTTCGAACCAATCATATACTTTATTGAGATAGGTAAACCAAAGGAACTCCCCCTCTGAGAACTGTATATGAGAATTTCATCTCGTACAGCTCAAGCAGAAACACCCCAATACTAGTTGCAACAGATATATAATAGAAAGTTTTAAACCTATTCGTATTTTGAGTCCCCGAGATAAAATCTTCTCTGAAGATACGAAGGGAAAAAACCCTCAAGCTCTTCTTTGTGATGATAATGCCAAAATATCAAGTCAGCTCATTCGTCTTTATGTTGATAGTTACAGGCCTCTTGAATCTTCTTTGTCCCTATTTTTATTTATTTGAGTTATTTTCTTTTTTTTTTTTGTCTAATTCGGATTTATTTTTGTTTATTATTGATAGGAATTCTCTTGTTGAGACCCTATGAATCGATTGAAACCGAAGATTCATACTAGAACCACGATGATTGAATAAAGCCTCCAGGCTAAGCCCAAAGGTTCTCTGAGTAAGAACCTTTGATCATCACTTATTCAATTAATAAATGAAATGACGAAAAATTCGGAGAAACATTTGATTTGTCCGTTGGTCAAAATAAACATAAACAGAATTTTTAAGGAAAAAAACCTTCGATTTATAATTTATATAATTATAAATATAAAATTTTAAAAATCTTTGAAATTGTTTTTTAGTCCAGTCGCGAGGTCTGAATAGTAGGTATGAATCATAGTTCAAATATCTTGATCTATTCCACATATTCCGTGCTCCAGATACAAAAATGAATATCCGACGAAGCAGAACTCATCTCTCTCAAGATGACAGACCCATTCTCTGTACTATCAATAGGATCAATTATAACAAGTCACACACTCATATTCCGGAAATACAGAAACAAAGGAATTCCACGGTCGAACTGCCATAATGGCCTAGAAATACACGTCCTGAGTGATTCATTTTGGATTGAAAAGCCAGGACTTCATGATTTTTATGGATCTAATTCATTGAAATTCCATCCAGCAAAACGGAAGAATTATAAATCTCCAAAATAATAGATAGGAATACCGCAAATAGAGCCATTGCGATCCCCATCAAAGGAGTAGTTCCCCACCCAGGAGCTACTTTCCCATATTCCGAATTCAAAGGTTTCAATAAATTCCCTACAGTAGTTCGTCTTGGACCAGATCTAGAACTACCCTCAACGGTTTGTGTAGCCATAAATCCTATTGCATTGGTTGAGATCGGTTGACTTTGTATACGATTCCGTTGTAAATAAACGATCTTATCATAGATCCATTGTGGTCTTGAAATTTTATAATAATGGAAACAGCAACCCTAGTCGCCATCTTTATATCTGGTTTACTTGTAAGTTTTACTGGGTATGCCTTATATACCGCTTTTGGGCAACCCTCTCAACAACTAAGAGATCCATTCGAGGAACACGGGGACTAGTTGAAGTAAAGTAATGAGCCTCCCAATATGGGAGGCTCATTACTTTACTTCAACTTAAATAATGTAAGATTGAAAAATCATTTCTTAGTCGGAACCTTAGGAGGCTCTCGAAAAAAAATAGCGAAAAAAATTATTCCTAGAGTCGAGACTAAGAGGAATGTATAAACCAATGCTTCCATAAATTTGATCGTGGTTTACAATTATAGCTTCCACACCTGTTCATTTGGGATCATCTCCCAGATTAAGAAAGGACAAGAGTCAAAGAAAGGGCGGTGATTCAAATCAAGATTTCTCTGGTACTCTATGTCAAAGTTAAATCACAAAAATACAATTGAGGCGAAAGATACAAGAGCAGTGTTGTATCAGACTCCTTGTCTCCTTGTAGTTGGATCTCCAAGTTTTTGGAATGCTCCAAATTCCACTTGAGCATCCAAATCTGGGTCAATACCAGCAAAAACATCTCTGAACAAAGTTCTAGCACCATGCCAAATGTGTCCGAAAAAGAAGAGCAAAGCAAACGAAGCATGTCCAAAAGTGAACCAACCCCTTGGGCTGCTACGAAAAACACCATCAGATTTCAAAGTAGCACGATCTAATTCAAAAATTTCACCCAATTGAGCACGTCTAGCATATTTTTTCACAGTAGCAGGATCACTATAACTGACTCCATCAAGTTCGCCACCATAGAACTCAACAGTTACTCCTACTTGTTCGACACTATACTTCGATTCTGCCCTTCTAAAAGGAACATCGGCTCTTACAATTCCGTCTCCGTCTACCAAAACTACTGGAAATGTTTCAAAAAAAGTCGGCATACGACGTACAAAAAGCTCGCGCCCGTCTTTATCTCTAAAGACGGGATGTCCTAACCATCCAACGGCTATTCCATCCCCGTTGTCCATCGAGCCCGCTCTAAATAATCCTCCTTTTGCTGGATTATTGCCAATGTAATCATAAAAAGCTAATTTTTCGGGAATTTTAGACCAAGCTTCTGATAAACTCTGATTTTCGGATAGTCCGGCACCAACCCTTCGATATATTTCTTGCTGGAAGTATCCTTGATCCCATTGATAACGAGTGGGACCAAATAATTCGATCGGGGTAGTTGCTGAGCCATACCACATAGTTCCAGCAACAACAAAAGCTGCAAAAAAGACAGCAGCGATACTACTGGAAAGGACAGTTTCAATATTACCCATACGTAATCCTTTGTATAGGCGTTGGGGCGGGCGGACACTAAGGTGGAATAGACCCGCCAATATCCCCAAGGTACCTGCTGCAATATGATGAGAGGCTATTCCTCCCGGAACAAAAGGATCAAAACCTTCTACCCCCCATGCAGGATTTACGGATTGTACTTTTCCAGTTAGTCCATAAGGATCAGACACCCATATTCCAGGACCATACAAGCCTGTTACATGAAATGCACCAAACCCAAAGCAAGCTAATCCTGAGAGAAATAAATGAATTCCAAAGATCTTGGGCAAATCCAAAGAAGGTTTTCCTGTACGTTCATCGCAGAATATTTCGAGATCCCAATATACCCAATGCCAGATAGCTGCCAAGAAGCACAAACCTGAAAAAACAATATGTGCCCCGGCCACACCTTCGTAACTCCAAATACCCGGATTCGTTATAGTCCCTCCTGTGATACTCCAACCGCCCCATGAATTGGTTATTCCTAAACGAGTCATGAAGGGTATAACGAACATACCTTGTCTCCACATTGGATCAAGAACGGGGTCAGAGGGATCAAAAACTGCTAATTCGTATAGAGCCATTGAACCGGCCCAACCAGAAACGAGAGCTGTATGCATTATATGTACAGCAAGCAAACGACCGGGATCATTCAATACGACGGTATGAACACGATACCAAGGCAAACCCATGGAAATACCCCTTTATCAAAGAAAAATAGACACCATGTAACTTTATCGCATTGGAGAAAAGAAAGACTATGCTATGGACCTCTCCCTTTCAGTGGATTATTTCGGAGCAAGGGTTAATATTTATTTATTTAATTCCATTTCGTTGGTAATAATGGAACAATTCTGTTCGTAGGAACAAAGATAAGCAGATCTATTCTATACCCGATAAGTACCAATACGCAATGGGGATTGGTCCCATTTTCTATGAGCGAATACCTAGATACTTGTTCATCATTCGAACAGCCCGACCCATTCGTAATAATTTTCCTTTATTCGTTTAGTCTTACTCTATGAACTTTCCAATCTAGGGATAAAATACGACATTACGTTTTCACATCAAAGTCAAATATAGTATTTAACTCCCCTTTCTTTCAGTTGATGCCTATTGGTGTTCCAAAAGTACCTTTTCGGAGTCCTGGAGAGGAAGATGCGGTTTGGGTTGACGTATAGTGCGGCTTGTCAGACATATTGGGTCATATGGGATTTCCCCGTTCTCTCCCCCGATCGAGATACCCTCTGTTTCGCCCAAAAAAGATTGCTTGAACCATCAATAAATAATTTGGAGCGTGAAGTGCAATTAGATCTGTTTTTGAGGGGGTAGAAATAAATATTATCAAGTATAAAAATTTATGGTTGCCTTGGTTGGACCGATAAAATGAAGTATCCAGGCTCCGTTCAAAAAATACCCAATTGGTTAATATATGTATGATTACCACTTGTATCATAAGTGATTACTTTATAGGATATGAGTGATCTCAAACTGCCAATCAATGAAATAATATGATGACTACATCGAATATTTGTTGTAAGAAAGGCATGAAATGAATTGAAAAAAGTCGTACAAAAAAGCGGTATTGGGATCATTTGTCCTATATGTGCAAATTGAAATCGGGCGGATCTTTACCCGGAGTAGAGCATAAACCTAAAAAAATTGAGTAGGCCCATTCAGGAACAAGAAAATTACATCGTAATTTGGGTTGGATTTCGATGAAACAATACATCAATGAGAGGTTAATTCGATAAGTTTAGTGGATTCTTTTCTTTTTTTTTTTTTTACGGAGAGACGCGAAAAAAATCATCTTTCTTAAAAAATATACAAGAAAAGCCCCTTCCATTAGGAGGTAGAAAAGTCCTACTATAAAAAAGAAGGCGGGCTGGAATCAACACATTGATTCGTTTTTTCACAATTTTTTTGAACCGTATGCATCCAAAGGTGCGTGTACGGTTCCTAAGGGATAAAATTTTATCCTAATCAACCGACTTCATCGAGAAAGATTACTTTTTTTAGGCCAAGAGGTTGATAGCGAGATCTCAAACCAACTTATTGGACTTATGGTATATCTCAGCATAGAGGATGAGATCAGGGATCTTTATTTGTTTATAAACTCTCCCGGCGGATGGGTAATACCCGGAGTAGCCATTTATGATACTATGCAATTTGTGCCACCAGATGTACATACAATATGCATGGGATTAGCCGCTTCAATGGGATCTTTCATCCTGGTTGGAGGAGAAATTACCAAACGTATAGCATTCCCTCACGCTTGGCGCCAATGAGTTTTTATTTGAGAGAAAAAAGAAGACTATGCCTTCGCGATATGTAATATGAATATTAAGTAATAATAGCATGGCACTTCGAGTTCGATATGAACAAACCATTATTGTTTTTTCATAACATGAGATTATGTATCGGGCGAGTAATATGAGACAAAAGGTATTTCCGATTTGATCTTATCTATCCGGGGTTCATTTCAGCGTCACAAACTTTTTTGTTTTCACACCAGAAGTCTCTTTCCAATATTTATGTTATGAAAGAGTACTAAAATGAAAAAAAAAAACACAAGATCATTTTTTTACTTATTTGTTTGATCGGATCAAAAAGAAACTTTGGGATTGCTGAATCGAGATAAATTAAAAATATAGAAAGCAACGGAACCATCATAGTATTTTTTAACTCCTCTGAAAAGAAGGGTGGTAAATGGATCACTTTTCCATTTGGGTCTGATATATCCTATTTCTCTTTTTGCTCGACGGAAAGGAAAAGTAAATTCCATTGTGGAGCCGTATGCAATGCACAAAAAATGCCTGTACGGTTGTTCAATTATAATATATTCTTATTTTTTTGTTATTCTTTATCTCTTTCCTTCGTCCGATCATACGAGATCTAGAAACCATTCATTATGTTATATCATCAGGGTAATGATCCACCAACCTGCTAGTTCTTTTTATGAGGCTCAAACGGGAGAATTTGTCCTAGAAGCGGAAGAACTGCTGAAACTCCGCGAAACCCTCACAAGGGTTTATGTACAAAGAACGGGAAACCCCTTATGGGTTGTATCCGAAGACATGGAAAGGGATGTTTTTATGTCAGCAACAGAAGCCCAAGCTCATGGAATTGTTGATCTTGTAGCGGTCGAAAATGCCGGGGATTTCACGTAAATCCGTGATTTCATTTTGAACCAAACCATAATTTATAATTTGGATTTGGATGAACCTAAATTTCATGTTTTTTCTGCTCTGCTTACCGGGGTAAATTTCAATTAAATTTAAATATAGGGTAAAAAAATTGAAATAATTCAATTCATAATCATCTGGTTAGGATTGATCTAAACCGGCCCATTTTTTTTATATACGATTTAGCATGCCAACTATTAAACAACTTATTAGAAACACAAGACAGCCAATAAAAAATGTAACAAAATCCCCCGCTCTTCGGGGATGTCCTCAGCGTCGAGGAACGTGTACTAGGGTGTATGTGCGACTCGTTCAGATCATGAGCTGGAAAAAAAGAAAGGAACATTTTTTCCAGTATCAATGACCCGTACCAATGAATAGGATGGAAAAATTCCATTCAATATAATATATAAATCTAAAAAACCTCCATTGTGTATGAAATTTATGGTTTCTATTGGTGCAAATCCAATCACTTCAATGGGAGATGAGAAGCAATTCCCCATTGGTAACAAATGGTTATCCATTAAGCGGGGGAAATAGTATTTAAGAAGCAAAAGAATTATGCTCCCACTCTTGCAAGAACGGACGAACATGGTCAGCTACCTAGCGAACCTTTGTAATTAAATACCGTCACTGTATGGGTAGATCTCATTGTGAAAAGACCTATTACTTGATAATTCATGGGTAGAGTCAAAGAATGTGAACTGTACAAGTTACTAATAACATTGATTAAATGAGGGAAAGGACTCCGGTGTATAGAGAGGACCTCACCGTTTAAGAAGCAACCATAGAAACGATGGAACCCACTATTTTTCCATTTTCCCTTTACTATTTATTGATATTGATACTTTATACTATACTCAACTTAATTTACAATTTACTATTTTGTTGATACCTAGTATCAATACAATTTCTTATTTTGTTTTGAGGTTAAACGCCTGGAAAAAATTGTGGTTGGGAAGGTCATAGTAGCAAAAGCCATTGGAATTTTTTTATACATCGGACGAATCCGTTTTGTTATTAATAGACCAGGAAAGGGGAAAAGAATGGCTGAAAGAAAATAAATCAATTAGTTATTCATCAAAGTTTAATTTGATTCAATGACCAGAATTAGACGCGGGTATATAGCTCGGAGACGTAGAACAAAAATTCGTTTATTTGCATCAACCTTTCGAGGGGCTCATTCAAGACTTACTCGAAGTACTATTCAACAGAAAATGAGAGCCTTGGTTTCTGCTCATCGGGATAGGGGCAGGCAAAAGAGAAATTTTCGTCGTTTGTGGATCACTCGGATAAATGCAGCAATTCGTGAGAGTGGGGTATCCTATAGTTATAGTAGATCAATACATGATCTGTACAAGAGGCAGTTGCTACTTAATCGTAAAATACTTGCACAAATAGCCATATCAAATATGAATTGTCTTTACATGATTTCCAATAAGATCATTAAATAAGGCGATTGGTAAGGAATACATCACCATAATGATTTAAACGGGGGCCCCCGGAGAATGAGCTCCGGGAAAGTACAGTAGAAATTAATAAAATAGTAAAAATGAATGAACACATTTCAATAACAAAAAGAATCAATCTTTTTTACTTTACGATTTTTTTCTTACGACGTGACAATCCAATATGGATTCTCTCATTTTTCGAACAAAAAATCAATCTGAGTTGGGGTTCGGATTGGAATTTTTATTCAATTGCAATTGAGGAATAGGCCTATCTATTTATTTCTAGTTCGAGGACCTGTAGTTCTAGGAGTCGACTCCGTTCTCTCAAATTGTTTCTCATTATTAAGAAAAGGTAACAAAGATAAAATACGAGCTTGTTTTATAGCAATAGTAATTAATCGTTGTTGTTTCAAAGTCAATCTATTCACTCGTCTAGATAATATTTTTCCTTGTTCACTAATAAATCGACTAATTAAACTCATGTTTCTATAATCAATTCGATCCCCCGACCCAATTGGGGGCAAACGCCTACGAAAAGATCGCTTGGATTTAAGAAAAAGTCGCTTGGATTTATCCATGGTTTATTCCTTATCTTTAAAATCCTATTTCTTAATTCTAATTTTGGATCCGACCGAAATAGGATTTGGTTGTTTTATTTTTATAGTTTATTTATATTATATATATTATTATGTAATTATATGTAATTTTTTCCTGTTCCTTGAATGAAGGGGTTACACACGCATTACACTTTTTCTATTTTTTTATCTCCCCATGAATCGTATGCTTGTAACAATGGGGGCAAAATTTTCTCAATTCCAATCGACTCGGCGTATTGTGTCGATTCTTTTGAGTAATATATCTGGAAATGCCCCGGGATTCCTTATTAATATCGTTTCGGACACAACTGTTACATTCCAAAATAACTCTTACTCTGACATCCTTACCCTTGGCCATGAACCTCCTTTTTTTTTTTTGATTCACTCAACTCTTCCATTTTCGATCCGAAACGAAGAAGAAAAAAGAAGTTGCTGACTCGAAAACAAACCTATTCTGAAATATTTCCTTTCAATCAATAGATAAATAATCAATAGATAAATAATAATAAGTAATACAATGATTTCTAACTATCAATTAGTTCTATTCTAATATCGGTATTTCATTTAATTATCTTGTATGCTTTTTGTTGTCCTCGACTCTTATTTCCTTTCCATTTCTGTTCTCCCTCTATTACTTCAGCTTGAACCCGAGTTTCGTTGCGGACGAATCTCTTCTTTGATTCTTTCTCTTTCCTTCTTTTTTTAGGATAAAAAAAGGAGAGTAAAGAACAAAACAAAGAAAGGGGGGTTAGTCACAGATAATTTATTGTATCTCTAATCTTCTTCATCCCTAACTAGAATGAAAAAAAAGGGAATGTCAACGCATCTGGGAATAAACGATTGATCTCTATCAATAGACCTGCTAAAGACCCGAACCACAGAGTGCTTAACACGGGTGCCACGGAAAGATATGTTTTTAGATCTCGCATTGAAAATCCTCCTTTTTTATTGTAATACATATATGATCAGATATATATGTAGATAAGGATCGCTTGTATTTGTACGCGGAATCCCTAACTAAAATGGGTATATATATAACTGCCCGGTAGATGATATTTTCCTTTCTTTACAACAGAAAAAGACGTCCACTTACTTTCTGAACATTACTGATACAAATTTATTTATATGTTGGGTTTAATTTATAATAATATATGAGAATATGTTATATGAGACGAAAAAAAAAGAAAAGACAAGATAAATTGTAATGGAGGAAATAACGATGTGGAAAACAAGACGGGGATTCTCTACAATGACACTGTAGTCCAATTGAAAGGGATGTAGCGCAGCTTGGTAGCGCGTTTGTTTTGGGTACAAAATGTCACGGGTTCAAATCCTGTCATCCCTATCTATTACTTCTCCTATGTGCAGTAATGAAGGATCAATTGAGATCCATGAAAATTGGACATATATAATCCTATATGATACTATATGCATGCAAGATATAGTGGGGTTAAAAATAGAATCCCTTTATTTACGGTCTTTTATATTGTGATAGGAAAGCGCTCTTAGTTCAGTTCGGTAGAACGTGGGTCTCCAAAACCCGATGTCGTAGGTTCAAATCCTACAGAGCGTGATTCTGTTCTTCTTGTTTCGAATTACAATGAAATAACTTTACTAACTTGAGCAACAACTCGAATTTGACCTCCTCCTTTCTTTAATCCGCAGGAGGTCAATCAAAAAAAGAGATGTTATTTAAAAAGAGATGTTACTTAATCAAAGGTCCAACTGATCGCCGCGTCTGTATTGCAAATATGCAGTTACGAATAATCCAGCCAAAGTAATAGGAATTAGGCCT